TGCAAAGTATCATATCCATTGGGGGATGGGCGGAGCCAATAGGATGAATCAAAAGATACATCATGAACTATGTACCGCGCACATCACTTAGATGGGCCCCGGAAAGCAAAAAATGTGGGAAGGGGCGAAAAAAATGGGAAAATTAAGAAATGAAAAGGGATCAGATTGGATTTGTACTGGATCGGAAATGATCTTTTCTATTCCTACCCCTCAACCCTCTGAACAGACTAGACTTCTGTGTCTTTCAGACAACTTCGGATATGTATGGAGTATTAACATGAGCCAAAGGAAGGATAGTAGGGACAAACAAAAAAGAAGAAGGAATATATTCCTTTGCCGATCCACAAGGGTCGGGATGTATGTTGTAGATACCTCGATGAATAACTACTAGACTATGAATGTAACGAATATGTATTGTATCCCGATCCATATTCATTTTCTCTTTGTATATATACATTTCGATACATTAACCATATGCCAGGAACCAGATTTGAACTGGTGACACGAGGATTTTCAGTCCTCTGCTCTACCAGCTGAGCTATCCCGACCGTCCTCTATACATTATCCTACTGGAGGACATGTATCTGTGTCAATTAATTGAAAGGTACTAAAGAAACATTACAAGTCCTGGGATTTCTTTTTCTTTGGATTTTTTTAAAACCTTTATTTGTAAGGGATATGAACTATGAATGATTCAATAATGGGATTCCTTGTATATCCTTGTATACAAATAATACATATACCATATACATATGTTATGGTTATGTTACATATGTTATGGTTATGTTCGTTTGGACATATACTGCATTTAGCTGCTGAAGCAAGAGAGAAACTGCTAGGATCCGTTTGTCAAAGAGTCGAGCGAATGAATATCATATCTAATTTTGACCCGCTTCTAATTTGGAAGCGCTGGCGAAAAAAGAGGATAAATGTTTAGGTCGTAAACTAGGCATTTATTGGGGATAGAGGGACTCGAACCCTCACGATTTCTAAAGTCGACGGATTTTCCTCCTACTACAAACAAATTGCATTGTTGTCAGCATTGACAGGTAGAATGGGACTCTATCTTTATTCTCGTTCGATCAGTCATTTCTCTCCCAGCCTTATACTCTGGAGTGAATGATTTTATCACTGAATATTTTATTTTTCTTTCAAATTGGAATCGATTCAGAACACAAGAGTTATGAACTAATTATTAATATATTTAATATATATTAATAAATATAAATAAGAAAATAAAAAAAAATAAGGATTCGGGTTGTGATTAATCGTTTGATATTTCAGTTGATATTTCAGTACATAGGATCATCCCCTCGGAGTTCCGATGGATAGATTCTTCTACCAACCCCTCAACCCCATTCGTTGGAACAGCTTCCATTGAGTCTCTGCACCTATCCTTTTTTGATTCTCGCTTTCTAGGAAAGGAACCCTTGTTTTCTGTAAACAGGATTTGGCTCAGGATTGCCCATTTTTCATTCCAGGGTTTCTCTGAATTTGGAAGTTACCACTTAGTAGGTTTCCATACCAAGGCTCAATTCAATCAAGTCCGTAGCGTCTACCAATTTCGCCATATCCCCCTTTCTTTCTTTTGAGGCCGGGACCCTATTGTGATTCCATTCCCCTCTTTCCTTTCTGTTAGAACCATTTAATTCATTAAATACCGATCCGATATCGGAAAAAAGTGCCTGCTCCTATTTTTAACCCTTTCAGCTCTATCAGACCAGTGTTTGGTTCAATCAGAACCAGAAATGATTCTATCATTGATGTATCCGCAATTCAATATGGATAGCTATATCCCACATATATCTGCCTCTCCTCCGCGCATTTTCCCTGCTCGATATGAAATAGTGGAACGGTCAATATTCTTATTCTTTTTCCTATCTTTACGAATAAAATCAGAGGAGTGCATAATCTCATTATGATTCAGATTGCATTCTTAGGCTAGATCCGTTATAACTAAATAGACTAGCTTAGCTATAATAAGCTAAGATCACAGCAGCTTACTGAACTAACTCACTATTTTATTTTTATGTTATGTGAGTTGAGCCCGCTTAGCTCAGAGGTTAGAGCATCGCATTTGTAATGCGATGGTCATCGGTTCGACTCCGATAGCCGGCTTTTTCCTATCGATTTTTTATCCATGATTGATAATGTCTCCTTGAGATAAAGGAATAGTGAAAAGACTCTTCCCTTTTTTCTTCCAAATCTCGGGTTCCCGATCTATTATGTCTATGTCGCAGGAACTTACATTCCAATTCAATTATGAGTAAAAAACTTATTGGAGCAGTTGTATCTCTACAGAACAAATCGTGGGATACTTACTTACCATATTTACCATATATAAAATATATACAAAATAATACGGGTATTGATACAATTCATCTAATTTCTCTTTTTAGCATTAGCACTTCAGTGGGTTTCGCTTTGTTTATCGTTTAGTTCAGTCTTAAGGTTTATCCTATAATTTTATTATTTAAAATAAGGAGTCTTTATGTCTCGTTACCGAGGACCTCGTTTTAAAAAAATACGCCGTCTGGGGGCTTTGCCGGGACTAACTAGTAAAAAACCTAGGTCCGCAAGTGATCTTAGAAACCAATCCCGCTCTGGGAAAAGATCTCAATATCGTATTCGTTTAGAAGAAAAACAGAAATTGCGTTTTCATTATGGTCTGACGGAGCGACAACTACTTCGATATGTTCGTATCGCTGGAAAAGCAAACGGTTCGACGGGTCAAGTTTTACTGCAACTACTTGAGATGCGTTTGGATAACATTCTTTTTCGATTGGGTATGGCTTCAACTATTCCTGGAGCCAGGCAATTAGTTAACCATGGACATATTTTAGTTAATGGTCGTCTAGTGGATATACCAAGTTATCGCTGCAAACCCCGAGATATTATTACTACGAAGGATAAACAAAGATCCAGAGCTTTGATTCAAAATCATATGGATTCATCCTCCAACGCGGAATTGCCAAAACATTTGACTCTGCACTCATTGCAATATAAAGGGGTAGTAAATCAAATAATAGATAGTAAATGGGTCGGTTTGAAAGTCAATGAATTGCTAATCGTAGAATATTATTCCCGACAAACTTGAACCTAAAATACCCAGCAAAGGTTCGGACAATTTTGTCCCTTTTTTCGCTGAAAGAAGTAGAGGGATTTTATCCGGATTTTGATCCCATTCACGTATCGCAAATGGATCAGCAGTGATATTTTCATTCACTGTCCGCTCTTTTCTTCCCCCTCTTTTTGTTCTTTTCCTTTTACGTATCACAGCACAGTAATTAGGAATAGAAAAAAATCTCTATAAAGAAAAGAAGGGTCTTTCTCTTCTCTTAGAATAACGGTATCAATTGGTATTTGATACATTGTGTGGTTGGTAACGTTGGTGAATTAGATGAGGATACGGAAAGAGAGGGATTCGAACCCTCGGTAAACAAAAGCCTACATAGCATTTCCAATGCTACGCCTTGAACCACTCGGCCATCTCTCCTATATAACCTTATCTTATTAATTATGACCCAGAAACCAAGTGAATAGCGAGTCACTCATATTATTTAGTACAGGTACGACCGATCCATTATCATATCAAACTTTTTGTCAAGGAACGATCTTCCTTCAAGTTTCGAGGGATAAAAAAGAAAAACGTATTCATCCTTGTCAAGACGACGGACGCTCCCATCTTATTGATATTTGATTTCTACCGGATTAAACCAACGGGTTGGAATGAATCAACCGATGGATCCTTTCCAGTTTCATTTCAGATTTTTCAACAATAATCCCTCCCATGAGCTATGGATCTATTACAAATTGATGAATCATCCCATGGATTTTCATTCTATAATCTTTACACGCTATGCACACAAAATGGATAGTTATCCTTACCCCATTTTTATCATGGAATGCTTATTCCATTTTTTTATTATCATAATGAAATCCAATTTTGGTTAGGTTATGATAGGATAGGTTATTGTTTATTATATTAGTATTAGAATCTGTATAAAAAATTCCTTGATTCTTGCATTTCAATTAAATAGCTAATAGTCTCATTGGTATACTACTAAATTGGAATCGAAAATCCAACCGTATTCAAATAGTTCCTTATTGATCCCTTCCCAAAAGTACTGAGTAAAAGATCCACATTTTTTGATTTTATAATTAGTTTAATTAGTTATTAGTCTTTTTTTTTATGTCATTTCGTATCGTACAATTCCTTTGTTGTGGGATCATTTACCCGCGAGGGGTAATGAGAAGAATTATAAAATGGATTGCAAACTATGCCTAGATCTCGGATAAATGGAAATTTTATTGATAAAACCTCTTCAATTGTAGCCAATATCTTATTACGAATAATTCCGACAACTTCGGGAGAAAAAGAGGCATTTACCTATTACAGAGATGGTGCGATTTGATTCCTTTTTTCTTACTTACCACTCTATTTAATTTATTCTTATTCTTACAAAAAGAGACACGATTCGGTATGGAAAGAAAAAGATTGGTAAAAACCTACGCTTGGTGAAGGTGAAGTTTGGAGATAGAGCAATCCCTTCTGTCGTGTATCCTCGATTGATGCAACCTCAGATGCTTCAATTGTCGATTCTAGTATTGAGCGAAAGGTTACACCTATAGGTTCTGTATTGCATGTCAATTCTACTGTAATAGTGCCAATAGGTGGCATAGGGGAAGAAGCACTACACCTAGGAATCAACAAAACGAAAACTTTGTTATATAATTCCCCCTTCTTCTTATCGGGATCGGGACTACCAAGAATGGTTAGGACAACAAACATCCATCTCGTTCGTACTTTGGATACCCGTATAACCATCAAAGATCGTTGAAGTGACTAATTCCTGGAAATAGGGGGCGTTAAGAACAAAGAAATTGCTGGAGTTACCATTTTTCTCTAAGAAAGACCAACATGTTTGGTATTAAGTAAGAAAAGACCTCTTGCAGGAAGGCTGGCTAGAGATTTCTTGTAAAAACACTAGCCCCTGTCAGTTCATAAGGAAAAGATTTAAATCTTTTTGGTTTGATTCCATGGATTATTTCCCTTAATATTATATTATGCGCAGAAGGGAGGAGCCGTATGAGATGGAAATCTCACGTACGGTTCTGGAACGGAGATTCTTGGAATGAACGACCGTAACGGATGTCAGCTCAATCTGAAGGAAATTATGCGGAAGCTTTACAGAATTATTATGAAGCTATGCGACCAGAAATTGATCCCTACGATCGAAGTTATATACTCTATAATATAGGCCTTATACACACAAGTAACGGAGAACATACGAAGGCTTTGGAATATTATTTCCGAGCACTAGAACGAAACCCATTCTTACCACAAGCTTCTAATAATATGGCCGTGATCTGCCATTACGTGCGACTATCTCTACTATAGAAATAGAAAGAAGGAAAGAAAGATCAAATCCGCTAGTATTAAAACCTCCTATTGCTAGTACTAGGAAATCTAAGGAGAAAAAAAAAATAGGCTTTCTACATATCCATTGTCCAAAGGGGAACGATTTTTAGAAGCTGTAGCAAAAAAACAGACTTCATAGAAGCCGATATATGAAGAACTAAGTATAGCCCATATACTAGATTCTATGGATAAAGGATCTAATTGATAAAAGAAGCACCGTAAAGATCAATTATTGAGGTTTTTGGCCGATACAATAAGACCTGCTTACTTATGTATGTCATAATATGACATAAAAGTTAGGAATCAACTTATGTAATAGGGTTGATCCACTAAGGTATTGAGCAGCGGTGTAGTATCAGATCCCAAGGAGAGTAAGTCCTTTTTTCTTATCGAAGAAAGTCTTTTTCAAAGATTCTATATGAATTTCTAGACGAAACCGAGATAGTTAACTTTCAGAAAACTCTAATGATAGAGGGAGATATCTATGCTTCATTCTTCTGAGAGTGGGAGAAGAGATAAAACTGATTATTGATCCAAATCGGAGTTTGAAACTCATGTAATTAACTTAACCTCTTCAGGTTATTTGATTTGGCTAATCCAAGAAGGGATAGATCTCCGATAAATCTCATTCAGCTAGATACGGTAGATTAAGAAAGATGTAACGCCAAAAAAGAGTTGACTGCTGAGCCGTATGAGGCAGGAAACTCTCAAGTACGGTTCTAAGGGAAGGAATTGACCTACCTATTCCGACCGGGGAGAAGAGGCCATTCGACAGGGAGATTCAGAAATTGCGGAGGCTTGGTTCGATCAAGCTGCTGAGTATTGGAAACAAGCCATAGCGCTTACTCCAGGTAATTATATTGAAGCACAGAATTGGTTGAAGATCACAGGGCGGTTCGAATAAGAACACTTTCTTTTTGAATTGAATTCACTTAAATTTTTTGTTGGATCCATCAAATAGATTGTTGCCCCGGGAGAATCGATAGAGGAATTTCATTATATCCCTTCTAAGATCGTTCTTTTTATTTCATTTGGTACCTTATAGGGGTAGACGATATATGCATATGGCACAGAATCTCTTCCTTTCTCTTAGCGATTGCTAACTAATCAAAAAGACGTCTAAAATCGATATCGGGATATTTCTTATCTTAGTCATTAGTAATGACTAATGAGAGATCTTGTGATTTGTAATGGCGTAATACGTTGCATGTAACGTAGCATACAAGTAGACCCATCTAGGCACTCATACATCGAAATATGAGTAGACTAGGTTGGGCCAAAAAGTCGTTTTTGGCTCGCGTCGGGAAGGGATTTACAAAAAAACGGTCCGTTGAGCACCTCATAGATATGTCATAATAGATCCGAACACTTGCCCCGGATAGACTTCCATATCATAATTGCTCATAATTGCTCTAGTGAATAACTAAGGAAAATTGTGGGGGATAGAAAGGAACTAATCATAAATATATATTTCTCAGAGGTTCACTAATTACTTTACTGTTTGTTGGCGGGTCTCTTCGTATGTGTTGTCCGGAAAGAGGAGGACTCAATGATTATTCGTTCGCCGGAACCAGAAGTGAAGATTTTGGTGGATAGGGATCCCATAAAAACTTCATTCGAGGAATGGGCCAGACCCGGCCATTTCTCAAGGACAATAGCTAAGGGCCCTGATACTACCACTTGGATCTGGAACCTACATGCTGATGCTCACGATTTCGATAGCCATACCAATGATTTGGAGGAGATCTCCCGAAAAGTATTTAGTGCTCATTTCGGTCAACTATCCATCATCTTTCTTTGGTTGAGTGGCATGTATTTCCATGGAGCCCGTTTTTCCAATTATGAAGCGTGGCTGAGCGACCCTACTCACATCGGACCCAGTGCCCAGGTGGTTTGGCCGATAGTGGGTCAAGAAATATTGAATGGCGATGTAGGCGGAGGTTTCCGAGGAATACAAATAACCTCTGGATTTTTTCAGATTTGGCGAGCGTCGGGAATAACTAGTGAATTACAACTTTATTGTACTGCAATTGGAGCATTGATCTTTGCAGCGTTAATGCTTTTTGCCGGTTGGTTCC